CTACTCATCCTGTATATTGTCTTTTTCGTTCCATGTTGCAATATAAACTTATTATTTGATTATACGATACAAGGTTATACGAGAACGAATTCCTTATTTATAAACTATTTTCGATGAGAATTTGTATTTTAATTGAAAAAAAAAAGAGAATCATTTCTTTCAATACTCACTTATTATTAGTTAACAATCCTAATCCTCATATGCTTAATTCTGATAGGAAATAAAATAGTAAAATAATTATTCATCGAATGACTATTCATCTATTGTATTTTCATCAAATAGGGGGCAGGAAGATTCTATGGAAAAATGGTGGTTCAATTCGATGTTGTCTAACGAGAAGTTAAAGTTAGAACATAGGTATGGTTTAAGTAAATCAATGGAAAGTCTTGATGCTATTGGCCATACCAGTGGAAGTGATGAACCCCTTCTAAATGATACGGAGAAAAATTGGAGTGATAGTGTTAGTTATAGTTTCAGTAATGTTGATTATTTATTTGGTATCAGGGATATTTGGAGTTTGATCTCTGATGACACTTTTTTAGTTAGGGATAGTAATGGTGACAGTTATTCCGTATATTTTGATATTGAAAATCATAGTTTTGAGATTGACAATTATAGTTCTTTTCTGAGTGAATTAGAAGGTTTTTTTTCTAGTTTTTTGAATAGGGGGTCTAAGAGAAACAATCACTACTATTATCATTACATGTATGATACTCAATCTAGTTGGACTAATCACATTAATAGTTGCATTAATAGTTATCTTCGTTTTGAAGTCAGTATTAATAGTTCCATTTCAGGTGGTACTGACAATTACAGTGACAGTTACATTTATAGTTTCATTTGTACTGAAAATGTAAGTGGTAGTGAAAGTGGAAGTTTTAGTATAAGAACTCGTAATAATGGCAGTGATTTCAATATAAGAGGAAGATCTAATGATTTCGATATAAATAAAAAATACAGACATTTATGGGTTCAATGCGAAAATTGTTATGTATTAAATTATAAAAAACTTCTTAGGTCAAAAATGAATATTTGTGAACAGTGTGGATATCATTTGAAAATGAGTAGTTCAGATAGAATCGAACTTTCGATTGATTCGGGCACTTGGGATCCTATGGATGAAGATATGGTTTCTATGGACCCCATTCAATTTCATTCAGAAGAGGAACCTTATAAAGATCGTATCGATTCTTATCAAAGAAAGACAGGTTTAACTGAAGCTGTTCAAACAGGCATAGGTCGACTAAACGGTATTCCCGCAGCAATTGGGGTTATGGATTTTCAGTTCATGGGAGGTAGTATGGGATCTGTAGTAGGTGAGAAAATCACTCGTTTGATTGAGTATGCTACTAATCGATCTCTACCTGTCATTATTGTGTGTGCTTCTGGAGGAGCACGCATGCAAGAAGGAAGTTTGAGCTTGATGCAAATGGCTAAAATATCTTCTGCTTCATATGATTACCAATCCACTAAAAAGTTATTCTATGTACCAGTCCTTACATCTCCTACAACCGGTGGAGTAACAGCCAGTTTTGGTATGTTGGGAGATATCATTATTGCTGAACCTAATGCGTACATTGCATTTGCGGGTAAAAGAGTAATTGAACAAACATTGAATAAGACAGTACCCGATGGTTCACAAGCGGCTGAGTATTTATTCCATAAAGGCTTATTTGACCCAATCGTACCACGTAATCCTTTAAAAGGTGTTCTAAGTGAGTTATTTCAGCTCCATGGTTTCTTTCCCTTGAATCAAAATTCAAAAAATTAAAGTATAGCACTAGATTCAGTTATTTTGTTTGTAGCGAACAAGTATTTAGTTCATCATAATAAAAAAAACTAAGAAAAATGTTCTTTGGTGATATAAGTTACACTTTCTAGTAAGAGTCAGAAGTTTCGGATAATTTTTTTTCTTCCGGATCCAGATCCATTTTTTATCTTACCCCTATTCATGATTAGGTATTATGAACCTCTATCAACAGGATAAAATAAAAAAGTGAATTTCTCTTTCCGAGGAATTCTAATTTTGGGAAAAAAAAATAATTTTATCTGGCTATCTTACGCATTAATTAAGATAGACAATAATGAAAAAAAAAAATATCAAAATAAAAAGAAATATCAAATATGGAAATGAAATAAAATAATTTCTACATCTATCGCATTTTTACTATGAATCCCTGTTTGTTGGATCCTATTATTTAGAGTCGCGAATTCATAATGAACTTCATTTTCATAAGAAAACTCCTTATTAGATTAGAAAGAAAGATAGAAAGAACATAAGGATGGGAGAAGAAGAATAATAAAATTTGTAAAAGAAGATTACCCTATTTATATTCGTGTAGAAAGATGAATAGGTACACTTAATTTAGTTCTACATTTTTGCACTTATTATCTATCCTTTTTTTTCTTTAAATTTAATATTTTAATATAAATATATTATTTAGAAATTATATATTTATATATACTTAATTGTTTATATATACTTAGTAGTATAATATTATATAAAATACAATAGTCAATATTACCTAATATTACTTATAATAGATATACTTATCATATCATAAGATATCTTTCTAATAGATACAAATATATAGATACAAATATTAAATCGAGGCACCCATTCTATGACAGATCTCAACTTACCCTCTATTTTTGTGCCTTTAGTGGGCCTAGTATTTCCGGCAATTGCAATGGCTTCTTTATCTCTTCATGTCCAAAAAAATAAGATTGTCTAGATCCAATGGGACCAAATCCTATCAATTTATTTCAACACTGTATCATAATACAGATATTTTTTTAGTGCAATATGGTACGATATGTGGCTCTTTCCACACACAAATGAAAGAACTGTTATGTATGCGGATACATGCTATCTGCATAAATGCATATATATATATATATATATATATATATATAGCTGGTTAAAAATGGATCAGTAAATATTTTTAATAGAAAGTCAATGTATCTAACCAATTACTCCACATCAGAATAGTGCTAGTTGATGAAAGTTACTTCGGGATCAAGAAAGGTAAAGTCAAATTTGGGTTATTCTCTCAATTCCAATCGAATGCAACTGGATCTAGTATAGTATGAATTGGCGATCAGAACATATATGGATAGAACTTATAAGGGGGTCTCGAAAAACAAGTAATTTTTGCTGGGCCTGTATCCTTTTTTTAGGTTCACTAGGATTCTTAGCGGTTGGAACTTCCAGTTATCTTGGTAGGAATCTGATATCCATATTTCCATCTCAGCAAATTATTTTTTTTCCACAAGGAATCGTGATGTCTTTTTATGGGATCGCAGGTCTGTTCGTTAGCTCCTATTTGTGGTGCACAATTTTGTGGAATGTAGGTAGTGGTTATGACCAATTCGATAGAAAAGAAGGAATTGTGTGCATTTTTCGTTGGGGATTTCCTGGAATAAATCGTCGCATCTTCCTTCGCTTCCTTATGAGAGATATCCAATCAATCAGAATTGAGGTTAAAGAGGGTCTTTATCCTCGTCGTGTCCTTTATATGGAAATCAGAGGTCAAGGGGCCATTCCCTTGACTCGTACTGATGAGAATTTTACTCCACGAGAAATTGAACAAAAAGCTGCCGAATTGGCCTATTTCTTGGGCGTACCAATTGAAGTATTTTGAAATGAATTGAACACAATAAAGAATAAATGTTTTCTCGGCATGGGGGAAGGAACTTGCTAATTCCTTTTTTAATACAATTGAAGTCTTTTTGGAATGTTCATTTGAACAAAACATGTTAGATTATTCTATTTCCTCCTTCCTTTGTCGTGGCGACTCCCATAGAATAAACCAAAAAAGCAGGAGGGCGTATATGGAATAACTATAATAAACTATACTATAATAAAGAAAAAAATTAAGAAAAGAAGAAATTTTTGTATACCATTTGTATACCAAAAGTATTTCATATGCGTATGGATCCCAACTCAATTCTTTTCTACTATAAAATTTCTACTAGAAAAAAGGCTAATCTAAGGCTAATATAATAAGTAAGGATTCATCAAATATATCCGAAGATTTATTTCGTAATACGGAATTCATCTCATCTTTTTAGGCCCAAAATTTTGATGATACCTTTTTTCCTTGGTTGTGGCTAGGCGGTGAAACATTTCGAAATAATTAACTGAGGGGGGTTTTCGTTTCTAAATCCGATTCGTTATTTTAAGTGGGTTTTCGAGTATTCATAGAAAGGAACAAATGAAGATGAAATTGCTTCGAATTTGCCCATTCTAATTTGCCCAATTGAGATATCTAGGAATAATATTGATTTTGCATTTTTATCCGAAAAGGGCGAACCCTTATCCCATTTCTATATTCCTTCTAGATCCAAGAACTAAACTCAATTTTGACACAAAAATTGGAATGAATAGACCCATAGGTTCAATACCTTGTTATAGAACTCGTGCTTCAGAGAAATATCATATAGAGTCAACGAATGAAGCAGGTTCATTAACGATTCAATTCACAGATAAAAAATGAAAAAAAAGAAAGCATTGTCTTCTTTCCCATATCTTGTATCTATAGTATTTTTGCCCTGGTGGGTCTCTCTCCCATTTAATAAATGTCTGGAACTTTGGGTTACAAATTGGTGGAATACCGGGCAATCCAAAACTCTCTTGAATATCATTCAAGAGAAAAACGTTCTAGAAAGATTCATAGAATTAGAAGAACTCTTTCTGTTGGACGAAATGATAAAGGAGTACCCGGAGACACATATACAAAAACTTCGTATAGGAATACACAAGGAAACGATACAATTGGTCAAAACACACAATGAATATCATCTCCATATCATTTTGCATTTCTCGACAAATATAATCTCTTTCGCTATTCTAAGTGGTTATTTTATTTTGGGTAATGAGGAACTTGTCATTCTTAATTCTTGGGTTCAGGAATTCCTCTATAACTTAAGTGACACAATAAAAGCTTTTTCGATTCTTTTAGTTACTGATTTATGGATTGGATTTCACTCGACTCATGGTTGGGAACTAATAATTGGTTCGTTCTACAACGATTTTGGATTGGCTCATAACGATCAAATTATATCTGGTCTTGTTTCCACCTTTCCAGTTATTCTAGATACAATTGTGAAATATTGGATTTTCCATTATTTAAATCGTGTATCTCCTTCGCTTGTAGTCATTTATCATTCAATGAATGAATGAAGAACTCATTTGATCTCCTGATATCAATCAAATAAATCAGAATCTTTCTTCCTTTATAAAGAAACCATTTTGAATCTTACTTAATTCTTTATATTTTATTTCTACCAGTTCAAGGTATTCGTCCTATATTACAGTACAACTATTCCAGTACAATGACAGACTCGTGCATAGGGAACTTTACTAGTTCCCTATCTAATTTATTGTAGAAATTCCGAGATCCATGATTGGACATGCAAAATAGAAATACTTTTTCTTGGGTAAAGGAACAGATGACTCGATCCATTTCTGTATCGATCATGATATATGTAATAACTCGAGCATCCATTTCAAATGCATATCCCATTTTTGCGCAGCAGGGTTATGAAAACCCACGAGAAGCAACTGGACGAATTGTATGTGCTAATTGCCATTTAGCTAATAAGCCCGTGGATATTGAAGTTCCGCAAGCTGTGCTTCCTGATACTGTATTTGAAGCAGTTGTTCAAATTCCTTATGATATGCAACTGAAACAAGTTCTTGCTAATGGTAAAAAAGGGGGTTTGAATGTGGGTGCTGTTCTTATTTTACCCGAGGGATTCGAATTAGCCCCCCCCGATCGTATTTCTCCTGAGTTGAAAGAAAAGATAGGAAATCTGTCTTTTCAGAGTTATCGTCCCAATAAAAAAAATATTCTTGTGATAGGTCCTGTTCCGGGTCAGAAATATAGTGAAATCATCTTTCCCATTCTTTCCCCCGACCCTGCTACAAAGAAAGACGTTCACTTCTTAAAATATCCCATATATGTGGGTGGGAACAGAGGAAGGGGTCAGATTTATCCTGATGGTAGCAAGAGTAACAATACAGTCTATAATGCTACATCAGCAGGTATAGTAAGCAAAATAGTACGTAAAGAAAAGGGAGGATATGAAATAACCATAGTTGATGCATCGGATGGACGTCAAGTGGTTGATATTATACCTCCAGGACCAGAACTTCTTGTTTCAGAGGGTGAATCCATTAAGCTTGATCAACCATTAACAAGCAATCCCAATGTAGGAGGGTTTGGTCAGGGAGATGCAGAAATAGTGCTTCAAGATCCATTACGCGTCCAAGGCCTTTTGTTCTTCTTCGCATCTGTTATTTTGGCACAAGTTTTTTTGGTTCTTAAAAAGAAACAGTTTGAAAAAGTTCAATTGTACGAAATGAATTTTTAGGTCCAGAGATTCCTTAACATTTGGTAAAAAGTGCCGATTTTTTGTCCATCGATACAATTATGTATGATCAAAAAATTCTGTAAATCCTTTTGCTTGCTTTGTTTATACTCTTTTTGTTTTGCAGGACGCCTGGAATTCATTACTTGTATTCCTAGTAATAAACAATAGGCATACAAACAAATACAAAAGAAGAGAATACAAGGCAAGGATGATAAAAATGAAAGGAACAAATACTTTTAGGAAGGATTACTAGTCTTCCTAATCTTCTATTCGACGCAAGACGACACAAGAAAACGGGTGAAAATTCCTTTTTCTTGTGTCGTCTTGTATCAAAATAATAATTATTTTTTTCCTGTTCATCAAAGATTACTATTCCTTTCCTTCTTTTCCGGGTCTATCGGAACTCCTTTGTTTAGATTCATAAGAAGTAGTGGACAAACAAAGGAAAAAAAGGATTATGGGTGAATAAGTTATTGAGCAAATAGAATTTATTCACTTATTCAATATCTTCACTTATTCAATAATCTTCACTTATTCAATATAAGTTAAACTTCTAACTTAGAGAAATTATTCAAACAAAAAAGACTGTTCCGGTTGAAAGGCAGATTTGATTTTTACGAATATCCAAATCTTTATTTATTATATGATCAGATATATGATCAGAGTTTTTATTTTATTTTTAGAGTAGTTTTGATTAAGGTTCTATTAGTTTAGTCTAGAAATGATTTGCAGGATGTCTCATCCCTAGAAATCAATATAATTATTATATTGGATTATAGATAAAATTGATTGATTCGTTCTTTCTTCTTGCTTCCAGTTAATATTTTGGGGGAAGGGCAGGGACTATGAATCAACCACTAGATTCAATTGTTCACAAACATCATTAAGAAACAAAAGAATAGAGTGGTTTGAAACATCAGAGCAAAGGATCCTTTTTGTCATTTCTACAAAACAAATATAATATTTTGATTATGCTGACTGGATAACTAACCAATTTGTAGGTTATGGAATAGATCAAAGTCTCATTATAAGAGTAAGAACTCCGCGGGCCCTTTCCGCTCTAATCAGACAAAGGAGGGTAAGGACCCGCTAAGTTCTTACTTTTTCATGTCTACAACCCAG